CTTTACCATATTCCGAATTCAATGGTTTCAATAAATCCCCTATAATAGTTCGTCTTGGACCAGATCTAGAACTATCCTCAACGGTTTGTGTAGCCATAAATCCTATTTTGTATTCATTGAGAGCCGTTGACTTTGTATACCATTATATTGTAAATAAATGATCTTATCATAGATCCGTTGTGGTCTTTAAATTATATTAAAATTATATAATAATGGAAACAGCAACCTTAGTTGCCATCTCTATATCTGGTTTACTTGTAAGTTTTACTGGGTATGCCTTATATACTGCTTTTGGGCAACCCTCTCAACAACTACGAGACCCATTCGAGGAACACGGAGACTAGTTGAATTAATGAGCCTCCCAATATTGGGAGGCTCATTACTTCAATTGAGATAATAAAAAATCATTTCATCTTTTTAGTTGGAACTTTAGGCGGTTCCCGAAAAAAGATAGCGAAAAAGATTATTCCTAAAGTCGAGACTAAGAGGAATGTATAAACCAATGCTTCCATAGATTCGATTGTGGTTTACAATTATAGCTTCCATACCTGTTTATTTTGGATCGTCTCCCGGATAACTAAAGAGAAAGAGTCAAAGAAAAGGCAGCAATTCAAATCAAGATTTATCCGGTACCCTATATTATGTTAAACTATGTTAAATCACAAAAATAAAGGTGAAAAGTAAGAAATCAATCTTGTATCAGACTGCTTGTCTTTTTGTAGTCGGATCCCCAAGTTTTTGGAATGCTCCAAATTCTACTTGAGCATCCAAATCTGGGTCAATACCGGCAAAAACATCTCTGAACAAGGTTCTAGCACCATGCCAAATGTGTCCGAAGAAGAAGAGTAGAGCAAACGAAGCATGTCCAAAAGTAAACCAACCCCTTGGACTGCTACGAAAAACACCATCGGATTTCAAAGTAGCGCGATCTAATTCAAAAATTTCTCCCAATTGAGCACGTCTAGCATATTTTTTCACAGTAGCAGGATCACTATAACTGACTCCATTCAGTTCGCCGCCATAGAACTCCACAGTTACACCTACTTGTTCGACACTATACTTCGATTCTGCCCTTCTAAAAGGAACATCGGCTCTAACAATTCCATCTCCGTCTACCAAAACAACCGGAAATGTTTCAAAAAAAGTAGGCATACGACGTACAAAAAGTTCACGCCCTTCTTTATCTTTAAAGATAGGGTGTCCTAACCACCCAACAGCTATTCCATCCCCGTTGTCCATTGAGCCCGCTCTGAATAATCCCCCCTTTGCTGGATTATTGCCGATGTAATCATAAAAAGCTAATTTTTCCGGAATTTTAGACCAAGCTTCTGATAAACTTTGATTTTCGGCTAGCCCAGCACCAACTCTTCGATATATTTCTTGCTGGAAGTATCCCTGATCCCATTGATAACGAGTGGGACCAAATAATTCAATCGGGGTAGTTGCTGAACCATACCACATAGTTCCAGCAACAACAAAAGCGGCAAAAAAAACAGCAGCGATACTACTGGAAAGGACGGTTTCAATATTTCCCATACGTAATCCTTTGTATAGACGTTGGGGCGGACGGACACTAAGATGGAATAGACCTGCTAATATGCCCAATGTCCCTGCTGCAATATGATGAGAGGCTATTCCTCCCGGAACAAAAGGATCAAAACCTTCCACACCCCACGCTGGATTTACAGATTGTACCCTTCCAGTTAGTCCATAAGGATCGGACACCCATATTCCAGGACCATACAACCCCGTTACATGAAATGCGCCAAACCCAAAACAAGCCAGCCCTGAAAGAAATAAATGAATTCCAAAAATCTTAGGTAAATCCAAAGAAGGTTTTCCCGTGCGTTCATCACAAAATATTTCTAGATCCCAATACACCCAATGCCAAATAGCTGCCAAAAAGCACAAGCCAGAAAACACAATATGTGCACCGGCCACACCTTCGTAACTCCAAATACCCGGATTCGTTATAGTCCCTCCTGTGATACTCCAACCGCCCCATGAATTGGTTATTCCTAAACGAGTCATGAAAGGTATAACAAACATACCTTGTCTCCACATTGGATCAAGAACAGGGTCAGAGGGATCAAAAACCGCTAATTCATATAGAGCCATCGAACCGGCCCAACCAGCAACTAGAGCTGTATGCATTATATGGACAGAAAGCAAACGACCCGGATCATTCAATACGACGGTATGAACACGATACCAAGGCAAACCCATGGAAATACCCCTTTATCAACGAAAAATAGACACTATGTAACTTTATTGCATTGGAAAAAAACTATGCTATGGACCTCCCCTTTTCAGTAGATTATCTCGAGGAAAGGATTAAAATATGTTCTATTATTTTAGTAATAATGGAAGAGTTCTGTTTGTAGGAACAAAAAGAAGCAGATCTATTCTATACCCGATAAGTACCAATACGCAATGGTAAGGGGGCGGAATCCCGCTTTCATTTTCTATGAGTGAAAGCATACATATTTGTTCATATCATTCAAAAGACCCATTCTTAAAAATTTTCTTTTTTAGTCATAGTCATATTCATTCTGTCTTCTTTTTTTTTTTTATTTTTTGTTATGGAACTTATTAAATTTTTGGATAAACTATGATAAAGGCTAATCTTATTAAGACAATAAACCCATTTTTACGCTTCCACATCAAAGTAAGATATAGTACTTAATTCTTTTTTTCTTTCATTTAATGCCTATTGGTGTTCCAAAAGTACCTTTTCGAAGTCCTGGAGAGGAAGATGCATCTTGGGTTGACGTATAGTGCGACTTGTCAGATATATTGGGTCACATGGGATTCCCCCATTCTCTCCCCCGATCGAGATATCCTCTCTTTCGCCCAAGAAAGATTGATTGAATTATCAAAAATTTGGAGCGTGAAGTGCAATTATATTTATTTTGTTTTTTGGAGGGGGTATCCAGATTAATATTATCAATTAGAATAATTTATGGTTTAGAATAATTTATAGTTGGCTCAATTGGACCAATAAAATGAAGTATCCAGGCTCCGTTTAGAAAAAACCCAATTGGTAATATATCTATGATTACTATTTTTATCATATTCTATTTATAAACAGGAGCGATCTCAAACTGTTTAATCAATCGAGTAATATAACGAATACATTGAATATTTGGCGGAAGACATGAAATAAATTAAAAAAAAGCCATAGCAAAAACACGTGGTATTGGGGCATTTGCCCTATATGTGCAAATAAAAATCGGGCCGATCTTTACTCGGAGTAGAGCATAAACCTAAAAAAATTGAAGAAGCCCATTCCGGAACAAGAAAATGACATCGTGATTTGGATTCGATCTCGATGAAACAATAAATCAATGAGAAGTTCGTTCGATAAGTTTAGTAGATTACTTATATATATATATATATTTTTTTATAGGTAAAGTAAACAGACCAAAACTAATCTTTCTTGAAAAATAGAAGAAAAAAAGCCCTTTGTTAGAAGTTAGAAGGAGCCCACTCTGAAAAAAGAATGAGGGCTGTAATCTACACATTGATTCTTTTTTTTTTCGCGATTTTTGGTAAACCGTATGCATCAAAAGGTGCGCGTACGGTTCCTAAGGATACAATTTTATCCTAATCAACCGACTTTATCGAGAAAGATTACTTTTTTTAGGCCAAGAGGTTGATAGCGAGATCTCGAATCAACTTATCGGTCTTATGGTATATCTTAGTATAGAGGATGATGTCAAAGATCTGTATTTGTTTATAAACTCTCCCGGAGGGTGGGTAATACCCGGAGTAGCTATTTATGATACTATGCAATTTGTACGACCAGATGTACAGACAATATGCATGGGATTAGCCGCTTCAATGGGATCTTTTATTCTGGTCGGAGGAGAAATTACCAAACGTCTAGCATTCCCTCATGCTCGGCGCCAATGAGTTTTGTATTTGAGAGAAAAAAGAAGACTATGCCTTCGCCATATGAAATATGACTATTAAGTAATAATAGCATGGCATTTTGAATTCGATATGAGAAATTTGTTTTTCTTTTTTTTTTTCAAAAACTATTAGATTATATATCGAAAGAGTAGTATGAGATAAGGGGCATTTCCGATTTTATCTGATCTATCGGAAATCTATTGCAGCGTCACAAACTTTTTTGTTTTCACGCCAGAAGGCTAATTATGTTATGAAAGAATACAAAAAAAAAGAAACTTTGGGATTGCTGAATAAAAGACTAAAACTAAATAAATATATAAATATAAAGCAACGGAGCCATCATAGTATTTTTTAACTACTCCAAAATAAAAGGAAGGATGGTTATTGGATTATTTACCGATCAGGGTCTGGTCTGATAGACCCTATATTTTTTGTTTCTTCGATGGGAGGTAAAAGCGAATTCCATTGTAGAGCCGTATGCAATGCGAAAAAGATGCCTGTACGGTTGTTCAATTCTATCTTGTTTTTCGTATTATTATTCTTTATTTTATTTCTTCTCTTTGATTTATCTTCGAGATAGAAGAACCATTTATTATGTTATATAATCAGGGTAATGATCCATCAACCTGCTAGTTCTTTTTATGAGGCACAAACGGGAGAATTTATCCTGGAAGCGGAAGAACTGCTGAAGTTACGCGAAACCATCACAAGGGTTTATGTACAAAGAACGGGCAAACCCTTATGGGTTGTATCCGAAGACATGGAAAGAGATGTTTTTATGTCAGCAACAGAAGCCCAAGCTCATGGAATTGTTGATGTTGTAGCGGTAGAATAAAAAATAGCAGGGATTTCGCGCAAATACGCAATTTTAAATTTTATCTTCTTATATCTTATATTTAATATATCTATTAATATAGAATTATTAATATAGAAGTAATGCCTAATCATCCGGTTAGGATCGATCTAAACCAACTCATTATGTATACGAGTCAACATGCCAACTATTAAACAACTTATTAGAAAGACAAGACAGCCAATCAGAAATGTCACGAAATCCCCCGCCCTTGGGGGATGCCCTCAGCGACGAGGAACATGTACTAGGGTGTATGTGTGACTCGTTCAGAGCATGGACTGGGACAAAAGAAAAGAACCAATTTTTCCAGTATCAGTGGTCAGTACCAATAAATAGGATAAAATGGAAGAACTCCATTCACTATCTAAAAAGGATCTATCATATCCTTCTATTGTGTATCAAATTTTATGGTTTCTATTGGTGTAAATCCAATCGTCTCACTTTTCAATTTAAGATGAGAAAGAATTTCCCATTGGTAGCAAATGGTTATCCATTAAGCAGGGGAAATACTATTTAAATTATTAAATTAAAAGGCAGAAAGATTATGCCCTTACTCTTGCAACAACGGACTAACAGGGTCAGCTACACAGCTAATCTTCATAATTAAATATCGTTACTATACTATATAGGTAGATCTCATTGTGAAAGACTGATTACTGGATAATTCATGGGTAGAGCCAAAGAGTGTGAACTGTACAAGTTAACAATAGCATTGATTAAATGAAAGAAAGGGCTCCGGTGTATAGAGGGGACCTCGCCGTTTAAAAAGTAACCATAGAAACGATGGAACCCACGATTTTTTTATCCATTTAGATTTACTACTTTTTGTTTTTATTTAATATGCTTTTTTTAATATCTAGTATCACTATCAATACAATTTCTTATTTCGATGTGAAATGCCTAGAAAAAAAGAAAAAATTGTGGTCGGGAAGGTTATAGTAGCAAAAGCCATTGGAGTTTTTATTTTATACATTGGAAGAATCCGTTTTGTTATTAATAAACTAGGAAAGGAATAACTGAAAGAAAGGAAATCAATTAGTTATTCATCGAAGTTTCATTTATTCAATGACCAGAATTAAACGAGGAAATATAGCTCGGAGACGTAGAACAAAAATTCGTTTATTTGCATCAAGCTTTCGAGGGGCTCATTCAAGACTTACTAGAACTATTACTCAACAGAAAATCAGAGCTTTGTTTTCGGCTTATCGGGATAGAGGTAGGCAAAAGAGAGATTTTCGTCGTTTGTGGATCACTCGGATAAATGCAGTAATTCGCGGCAAAAGCGTATACTATAATTATAATAGATTAATACACAATCTGTACAAGAGGCAGTTGCTTCTTAATCGTAAAATACTTGCGCAAATAGCTATATTAAATAGAAATTGTCTTTATATGATTTCCAATGAGATTATAAAATAAGTATATTGGAAGGAATTCATCGGAATGTTTTAAATTTAAAATGGAGTTCACTGGAGAATTAACTCCGGGAAGGTAGAATAGAAATTAGTATGATAAAATATATAATAATATGATAAAGTCGTCAAAATGAACAAACAACACGTTCAATAAAAAAAGATTTTTTCTTTTTTTTTCTTATGATACGACAATAAAATCTGGATTCGCGAATTTTTCGAACAAAATATCAATCCGCCTTTGAATTCGTATTGGAATTGTGATTCAAGTGAAGAGTAAACCTATTTCTTTTTGATTCTAAGACCAGTAGTTCTAGTGGTCGACTCACCTCTTTCAAATTGTTTCTCATTATTAAGAAAAGGTAACAAAGATAAAATACGAGCTTGCTTTATAGCAATAGTAATTAATCGTTGTTGTTTTAAGTTTAATCTATTCATCCGTCTAGATAATATCTTTCCTTGTTCACTAATAAATCGACTAATTAAACTCATGTTTCTATAATCAATTCGATCCCCCGAGCCAATCGGGGGCAAACGCCTACGAAAAGATCGCTTGGATTTAAAATAGAGTCGCTTGGATTTATCCATGATTTGTTTATTCCTTATCCCGAAAATCCTATTTCAATGAGGGATTTTGTTTTGTTTATCTTTAAATATTTTAAATATATATATATAATATATGTCATTTTTAATCTTCCTTGGAAGGGTGACATACAAGTGATCGGATCGGTTCGATTTATTTCTTTATCTCCCCATGAATTGTATGTTTGTAACAAAAGGGACAGAATTTTATCAATTCCAATCGACTAGGTGTATTATGTCGATTCTTTTGAGTAATATATCTGGAAATACCAATACTCATTGATTCCTTATTAGCACCATTTCGATTAGCACTATTTCGAGTACAATTGGTACATTCCAAAATAACGGTTACTCGAACATCTTTACCCTTGGCCATGAACCTCCTTTGGATTTTTGATTTACCCAACTATTCCATTTTCCGATCCAAAGAGAAGAAAGGAGCGAAAAAAAAAATAGAAGTTGCTAACTCGAAATCAAATTATGAAAGATTTCGTTGAAATCAAGATAGTAATAAAATAGTAATAATAAGTAATACAATGATTTCTAACTACATTTGATTTCTAACTACATTTATAATCCCAGTATAGTATTTCATTTTTCATTTAAGTATTTTGTATGATATTGTTGACCTAGCCATCAATTTCCATTTACGTTCTCATTCTCTTATCTTATAAAATTAAATTTAAATTAGAGTCCCGGCCCGAGTTCAGAGTTTTACTGAAGTTGAATCCACTTTTATTCTTTCTCTTTTCGAACTTATTCTAATTTAATTTTAAAAATTCTAAAATTAAAAGAAGGGAAGGGGAGGGATTAGTCACAGATATTTGATTATATCTCTAATTTTCGTCACCCCTTCCCATGTCAATAACTAGAACTAGAATTAAAAAAAGGAGAATATCAACGCATCTGGGAATAAACGATTGATCTCTATCAATAGACCTGCTAAAGACCCGAACCATAGAGTACTTACTACCGGTGCCACGGAGAGATATGTTTTTAGATCTCGCATTTAAAATCCTCCTTCTTTATTGTAATTTGTAATACATATATGATCAGACGTATATGTAGTTAATGATCACTTATATTTGTATGCGGAATCCCTAATTCAAATTGAAATGTACAACGATCTAATTCAAATTGAAATGTACAATGATTCAGCAGCTATTCCTTTTCTTAAAAAAAAATACGTCTTTTTATGTCCCAGCATTCCCGAAAAATATTATATTCATTTTTTTTAATTTTTAAGCGGGGTTAATTATACGTTACGTATGTATATAAGTCTTTTATTATATATTATAATTAATTATTTATATTAATTATTTATTATAATTAAATATATGTTATATGATATGAGATAAAAAAGAAGAAATGACAAGATAATTTTGTATATGAATGGAGAAATAAAGATGTGGAAAACAATACAGGTATTCTCTACAATGACACTGTCGACCAATGGAAAGGGATGTAGCGCAGCTTGGTAGCGCGTTTGTTTTGGGTACAAAATGTCACGGGTTCAAATCCTGTCATCCCTACCTATTACTTATCTTATGAGCCGTAACGAGGGATTAATTGAAATTGATTAAAATTGGGTATAAGCAATCTTTAATTTTACAATATTCTATAATAATAGTAGATGCATGCAAAAATATATTAGGGTTACAAAATATTTATAAAGTAAAGCGCTCTTAGTTCAGTTCGGCAGAACGTGGGTCTCCAAAACCCGATGTCGTAGGTTCAAATCCTACAGAGCGTGATTCCATTCTTGTTATTCTTAGGTCAAAATTACAATGAAATTATTGAACAGCAATCTAAATTTTACCCCCCCCTATGGATTAAAATTAAAACAAGTAGTAGGTCAATAAAAAAAAAGAGATATTAATTAATCAAAGGTCCAACTGATCGCCACGTCTGTATTGTAAATATGCAGTTACAAATAATCCAGCCAAAGTAATAGGAATTAGACCTAAGACAATTCCAAATAGCAAAACTTCAATCATTTCATTTGTTTGAAAGGGGAAAGGGAGAGGTAATATCTATTCTTAAATATTAATTCGTATTGCACATGAATCTCAATGACCAAGAATTGAAAATTGACACGGTAAGAAACTATAGAATATATGGAATACCATGGAAAGATTTCTTTTTTTTATGAATTGTTCATTCAATTAATTTCAAATAAGTCGTATCTTGTTTAAACTGATAAATAGAACTGAAGTTATAGTTAAAACCGCTAGTAGAAAACCGAAATAACTAGTTATGGTAGGCATAAAGAGTCTAAATGAAATATGTTCTTTTTTTATACATATGTTTATAAAGCACTTCCCTAAATTTCAATTTTAGTTTTGAAAGATACAAACAAGGATAAGCAAAAATACCAATTGAAAGAATAAGTTCAATTGAAAGTTTTTGATTCAGCAATTATTATCATTATAGACAGTAATAACAAAAATAGAGTGACATAGGTAATAAATCAACTCATCATCTGTGATATCTAATCATCCCGTGATTCCGAATCAACGGATTAGATTCATTGTGCAACTCTTAAAAACTAATATTACTATACTAATATAGTATTACTAATATTAGTATTTATAATTCTAAATTATATTTATAATTAATAATTATAAATAATAAAAAACTGTGTTGGGTAACTTCATTCTATTATTGAATCGAATATATTGTGTATTTTCGAACCAAGAATGACCTTATAGTATAATGCCTTTTATTACTTTCCTTTTTTTACTTTAATTTGAACTCATTAGATTCAGTAGTAGGCTCATTCACATAATATCTCGAATGAGAAGAAAAAGAGTTTTGAGAAGAAAAAGAGTTTCGAACGATTAGATCCTTCGAAACTAGGTTATACATTTTGTCTTTACATATTTCAAATTAGAAAGCCCCGACCTTCTAATTAGGTCAAGAAAGACCCAAAGGGTCTAATACAACAATGCTTGCATCGCGAATATTGATTATTATTTTATTCCTTGTTTGTTTTCTTTCTTTCATCGAAGACTATCTACTAGTTAGTCTTACTTGTTACTGGACAACTTATCTGATTTTCAGTTTCTAATCCGAAACCAATAATGGGTAGAACCTTTATACTACTACATACAATACAGGAATTTTAGAAATTTTCTATTGAATGGGATATAACATCGACAAGCAACAATAAAATACAACAATAAAATAAAAAAGAAATTATCTAGCACTCCATTTCGATACTGATTGTGAAATTGCG